TTTTTATAATTTTCTAATTGTTCCAAAGTCTTATAAGTTGAATTAATCAAATTCAATTTTTCTCGCTCTATCTCAGAGTATCCATTCACCCGAAACTCATCTGCTTCCGTTTCCACTTTCCGTAAGCGGGCCCGGGCTTTTTCCAGCTGTTCAATGGCCCCCCCACGCAGTTCTTCTGAATTTCGAATAGTATTCAAGATCCTCTGTTTTCGATTATCTAATAAATCACTTAATGAAAGTAGATTATCTTTCCGTTCATTTTAAAACTTCCATAATCCCTTCCCGAACCAAACATGAATCTTTCGATTCATTTGGCTCTCACGCTCAATTACTTCGGGTAAATTCTCATAGCTTTTTTTTATGAATGTAATGAGCCTATCCTCTCTTCTTTATTTTTTTCATAGCATAGTCAAAAAAAATAAAAAAACGAATCTAATGCAAAACCAAAATACTTGGAGGACTCTTCTGACAAAAAAATATGTAATTGTCAGCAAAGTTGTTTCTTTTTTTTTTTCAAATCCAAAAAATTCTTCTTACTTATACATAAGGCATAGGTCGTCGATTCAGCATTGGATAAAAGAGGGAAAATGCCCTTTTTTTAGAATTAGAATAAAATAAGCAGTTCAAATCATTTTATCGAGATGAGTGTTCTATATCGAGAAAATATTGATTTTAATTTAAAAACCATCTCTATATTAACATAGTGGTAGAAAGAGTACCATGCTGCGTCTAGACTTCAAACGGTTTGCTTTAACCATCTTAAGAGCCCCACATTATTGGTTGCTAGAGAATCAAAGTGGATTTGCCAATTAATCACGAAATGCTGTGGTTCTTACATAGAATTTCTTAAGAAGTAATTCGCGAGATCATGTACCTTTCTTTCCTAATTATAACGGAAAAGGGGTACAGCTGGTTGGGTCCAGCCTATTCTTGAAATAAACAACTCACACACACTCCCTTTCCAAAAAAGATCAATACACCAATTACTACACTTAGATTTATTGGATTTGTTGCTAAAATATCGGTATTAAATCCGAAACTCCCGGCAGGTGGCCAGTGGCCCAAAGAAACGAAAGAATCGGTTACATTTTTCATAGAATCTCCTCTTATAGATAGACTAAAAAATCGACCAGAGTTCTTTTTCTATCACTTTGCCCCTCTTTTTTATTTATTCTTTTCTTTTTTTGAAATCGAGTCAAAAAATATTTGATTTTATAGTTATAAAGTATAAACTACTCCTTGATTGTTGCAACACCTCATAAAAAGAGTTTCCCTTGGACTACGAAGGGGAAGGATGAAAAAGAGTCGGTATGCTAATTCCTCATCTGCAAATCACCCCTTCCCGTAGCTTATTTTCTCAACAAATAAGAAATTGTAGGAGTGAAATTTTGATCTAATTTGAAAAAGCAAACGACAAGTCCAAGACAATAAAATAGGAAAAATATGTATTTTTCTTATTTCGAAGATTAAACAAAAGGATTCGCAAATAAAAGTGCTAATGCTACAACCAATCCATAAATCGTTAAAGCTTCCATAAAAGCTAGACTAAGCAATAGAGTACCGCGTATTTTTCCTTCTGCCTCGGGTTGTCTCGCGATACCTTCTACGGCTTGACCCGCAGCGGTCCCTTGACCAACTCCAGGCCCAATAGACGCAAGCCCTACAGCCAATCCAGCAGCAATAACGGAAGCAGCAGAAATCAGTGGATTCATGATAAGTTCCTCGTACCAACAAAAAGAAATGGTTAATGATACAATCAACCAATGAATTATGACTTAATTATTCCATCGATAGGATTCATCCAGTCGAAGTAACTAAGAACTTGGAATTTAAGTGAGAATATTATTAAATGATCAGAACTACTACTACTTCGATATCTCTTTTTTCGTTTCTATCCACAGAGTTTTTGTCAATCCATAGAACTTTCGTTCTTCCATTTATGGGTTCCAAACTGCTATTTCAATTCTTCCATCTTTTCTTGCTTTCATCTCTTTATTCAGCCAATTCACATCCACAATGATACGAAAGGACTTCTAGTGGAACCCACACACAGTAGTAGGGAAAATGAAATAGATCTTTAGTTCATATATAACTAGTCAATATCTAATATCACATATACATGTCTTTCTTCCATAACGTAAACCATTAGATGCAATTGGATTTGAGAATCAATCCAAATCCCGTTTTTGTAAATTATTTTCTCCCTTCCATTTTATTTATGATTATTCCAAACCAATACAATCTATTTGGGCAAATAAATTAGTGCGAATTCTTTTATTGCATAAAAATATCATTATTTGATTGATCTAAGTTCATGCAATTTATTATGTATTAAAATAATATTTTCTTTTGGTCAATTGTTGAATAAAATCTACTGTAGAATAGAATTGTTTCTCCTGTTTTTTATTTAATAACACGTCATAAATATTTAATAACACGTCATAAACATATATCTTATTCAAATTCTGATTTGAATAAGAAGATTGACTGACCAATATAC